TATACGTCCAATTTGAATCGATTTCACCAAATCCCCCGTTACTGCTCTAGGGAACAGTGATAGGTAGGGGTAGGGATGACAGGATTTGAACCCGTGACATTTTGTACCCAAAACAAACGCGCTACCAAGCTGCGCTACATCCCTTCAATTAGCCTACAGTATCATTGTAGAGAATTCCTGTCTTGTTTTCCACATTGTTTTTTCTTCTATAGATTAGATATATATATATCTATACAATTTCTCTGTCCATTTCATCTTTTTGGTCTCATTTAACATATAATATTAATCGAAATCGAATATTAATAAAAGACTTCGATCCCTATGAAAGATGGAACGGAACCCGTCGGAAAATGAAATGAGTATTTTTGGAAAATGCTCGGGAAGAAAAGGACGTTTTTATGTTATGTTTTAAGAAAAAGATTTACTGGATCATTGTCCATTTCCGTTTGAATTAGGGATTCTGTATACTATTAGAGTACAATAATAAGTGGTCCTTAACTACATATGCATCTGATCATATATGTTTATGTATTCCAAAAAAAATGAAGGGGGTTTTTCAATGCGAGATCTAAAAACATATCTTTCCGTGGCACCGGTACTAAGTACTCTATGGTTTGGGTCTTTAGCAGGTCTATTGATAGAGATTAATCGTTTTTTCCCAGATGCGTTGACATTCCCCTTTTTTTCATTCTAGTTATTGGCGTGGGAACGAATAAAGAAGATTAGAGATACAATTAAATATCTGTCACTAATAAGTCTCCCCCTCTATTTCTCTTTTCTCTTTTTTTTCTAATTTAAAAAAAGGGAGGAAAGAGAAAGAATAAAAGTGGTTTTAACCGCTGTGGGACTCGGATTTAAATTCGAATTCTATAATAATCTAATAAATAATAGAGGAATGGAAGTACAATATAAAATGCGGATCTAGGGAAGAGTATTATACAAGATACTTCAACGAAATACTGGACTGTAGTTTGAAATACTGTGATTTGTAATTTCGTTTATAAATCTTTGTATCTTATTTTAATAGCGTGATTGCAGCAAAATTTTGCAGAATTTGATTTCAAGCGAGGAACGTCTATTTTTTTCTTTCTTCGTCTTCCTTTCGTATCGAAAGGAGAAGGGTTGAGTAAATTTAAAATCCAAAGGAGGTTCATGGCCAAGGGTAAGGATATCCGAATAACGATTATTTTGGAATGTACTACTTGTGTTCGAAAGGGTGTTAATAAGGTATCAACAGGGATTTCCAGATATATTACTCAAAAGAACCGGCACAATACGCCTAATCGATTGGAATTGAAAAAATTCTGTCCATATTGTTACAAACATACGATTCACGGGGAGATAACGAAATAGCTCGAACCGAGCGCCTGCACTCCCTTGAGGAGGGGGAAAAATAACAGTCTAATTATATAATTAGAATGCTCTAATTAATTTTAAGCGAATTTAAATAGAAAGCAACCAAATCCTATTTATTTTTATGTATTCTAATTTTAGAGATCCAAAGGAATAAACTAAACAAACCATGGATAAATCCAAGCGACCTTTTCTGAAATCCAAGCAGCGACCTTTTCTGAAATCCAAGCGATCTTTTCGTAGGCGTTTGCCCCCGATCCAACCGGGGGATCGAATTGATTATCGAAACATTAGTTTAATTAGTAGATTTATTAGTGAACACGGAAAAATATTATCTAGACGAGTAAATAGATTGACCTTGAAACAACAACGATTAATTACTATTGCTATAAAACAAGCTCGTATTTTATCTTCGTTACCTTTTAAAAATAATGATCTTTTTGAAAAAAACAAGCCAGCTAGAAAGAAATATAAGCCGGGTAGAAAGCCAGGCAGAAAGCCAGGCGGAAAGCCAGGCAGAAAGCCAGACAGAAAGAAAGATAAGTCGACCGTGAGAGACGAAAAGAAATAAAAGGCGAGCGCGCGAGACAAAAAAATAGGCTTACTCTTTCTTCACTTGAATCAAAATTCACACCCGAACTCAAAGGCAGATTGATGCTTTGTTCGAAAAATTCGACAATCCGGATTTGATTCTCGTGTCATAAGATAAAAACAAATAAAAAATCGGGTAAGAAGTCAAACTAAAAATTTTTGATTGAATGTGTTGATTCATATTTCTTTTGCTTACTTTATTTTATCATATTTTATTCATTTTGACCCTCCTTTCCCGGAGTTCATTCTCCGGGGAACTCCATTTAAATTACTCCGGCAGATTCCTTCCAATTTACTTCTGATTTTAGGATCTCATTGGAAATCATATAAAGACTATTTTTATTTGCTATCGCTATTTGGGCAAGTATTTTACGATTAAAAAGCAACTGTCTCTTGTATAGATCGTGTATTAATCTACAATAACTATAGTATACCCAGTCTTGACGAATTACTGAATTTATTCGAGTGATCCACAAACCACGAAAATCTCTCTTTTGCCTACCCCTATCCCGATCAGACGAAGCCAAAGCTTTTATTTCTTGTTGAGTCATAGTTCGAAGAAGCCTTGAAGGACCTCCCCGAGAGTTTGATAGCGTTTTTTTTCTGCGTCTCCGAGCTATATATCCCCGGCTAATTCTGGTCATTGAATATGCAAAAATGAAACTTTTCAGAATAACTAAGTGATTTCCTTTCTTTCAGTTATTCTTTTTCCCCTTCCTAGTCTATTAATAACAAAACGGCTTTTTCCAATGTATAAACTCAAAATTCCAACGGCTTTGGCTACTATAACCTTCCCAACCACGATTTTTTCTTTTTTCTAGGGATTTCACCTCGAAATCCGAAATTGTATTCTACTAGGTATTCAAACTCCTATAAGAAATATAAATTAGAAAGAAATAGTGGATTCCATCGTTTCTATGGTTCCTTCTTAAACGGTGAGGTCTTCTCTATACACCGGAGCCTTTAATTTTATTTAATCAATGTTATTGGTAACTTGTATAGTTCACATTCTTTGGCTCTACCCATGACTTTTCCAGTAACTAGGTCTTTCACAACGAGATCTACCTATACAGTAACGGTATTTAATTATGAGGGTTGGCTGGGTAGCTGACCCTGTTAGTCCGTTCTTGCAAGAGGGCGGCCCAATCTTTCTGTTTTTAAATTTGAATCCAGATTTCCTCCGCTTAATGGATAATCATTTGTTACCAATGGAGAATTCTTAAATTGAGATGATTGGATTTACACCAATGGAAACCATAAATTTCATACACAATGAAAGGCATATGATCAATTTTCTTATTTTTACATAGTAAATGGAGTTCATTTTTCCATTCTATCCTATTCACCGGTACTGATCTTTGATACTGGAAAATTGTTCTCTTTCCTTTGTTCTAACTCATGATCTGAACGAGTCGCACATACAACCTAGTACATGTTCCTCGACGTTGAGGACATCTCTTAAGAGCGGGGGATTTTGAAACATTTCTGATTGGCTGTCTTGTATTTCGAATAAGTTGTTTAATAGTTGGCATGTTGAATCGTATACATAATGGGATGGTTTAGATCAATCCTAACCAAATTACTCCTATTAAATTTAGGATTGATTTAAAATCATAGATTTAGATTTACACGACGTCAATCCCGATAGAATCAATAATTCCATAAGCTCGGGCCTCTGTTGGTGTCATATAAGTATCTCTTTCCATGTCTTCGGCTATAACCCATACAGGCTTGCGCGATCTTTGTGCATAATGGTATAGGACAGTTTCGCGTAATTTCATTACTTCGGCTATGTCCGATACTGCAGCGTCCCACGTGTTCGAAGGCTCCCCTTTTATAGTAGCTTTTGGTTGATGGATCATTACCCTGATGTTTGCTATAATATAATAATAAACATATTAAAATAATATAATAAAAGGTTCTTCTATTTCGCATGATGAAGGGAAGATAAAAGAAAGAAAGATAAAAGAATAACAAGAAAAAAGATAGAATTGAACAACCGTACAGGCATCTTTTATGCATTGCATACGGCTCTACATAAAATTGATCCTTACCCTCTATCAAAGAAAGAGAAAGATCGGATCTATTAGATCCCGATTGGTAAATGATCAAATTACCACCCTTCCTTTCGTGGCAGTTAAAAAGGACTATGATGGCTCCGTTGCTTTATATATTTATTTTTGTCTATGATTAAGAAATCCCAAAGTTGCTTTTTTATTTGATTAAATATAAATAACCTATGGAAAAAAGAATCTTGTTTTTCACTCCTCTCCTTCCTAACATAAATATTGTTAAGATACCTCCGGTGTGAAAAAAGTTTGTGACGCTGAACTAGACTCCCGATAGATAAGAAAAATCAGAAATACCAGTTATCTCATACTACTCTCTCGATACACAATCTAATGCTTTGAAAAAACAATAAAAAAACTTTCATATATCGAATTCAAAGTGCCATGCTATTATTACTTAATATTCCTATTTCATATGGCGAAGGCATAGTCTTCTTTTTTCTCTCAAATAAAACCTCATTGGCGCCAAGCGTTAGGGAATGCTATACGTTTAGTCATTGCTCCTCCGGACAGGATGAAAGATGCCATTGAAGCGGCTAATCCCAGGCATAGTGTATGTACATCTGGTAGTATTGCTTGGCTCATGTCATACACAGCTAGTCCATCCACCATTTTTCCACCAGGAGAGTTTATAAATAAAAATTGCTCTCGGGTATTATCATCGATATTTAGAAATACCATAAGACCGGTAATGTTAGCCGTAAGCTCCCCCGTAAGTTCTTGGAATAAAAAAAGTGCTCTGGCTCGATAAAGTCGGTCGATTAGGGTAAAATTAGATTCCTTAGGAACCGTACGGGCGCCTTTTGACGCATACGGTTCCAAAATTTTGCGAAAAAAATCAATGTATAGATTCCAACCTCCTTTCGGATTTCATAGCATGCTCTTTCGGACTTCTCATTTTTCTTCGATTTTTCAATAAAGACGAGTTTTGATTCCGTTTCTTATAATATAAGATCTTATAATATAAAAAAAGAATTCATTAAACTT